TTAGTCGGTAATATCGATGAAGCTACCGCGAAGGCTATGAACTTAGAAATGGAGAGCAATTTGAAGAAATGACTTTAAATCTTTGTGTACTGACCCCTAATCGAATTGTTTGGGATTCAGAAGTGAAAGAAATCATTTTATCTACAAATAGTGGTCAAATTGGCGTATTACCAAATCATGCTCCTGTTGCTACAGCTGTAGATATAGGGATTTTAAGAATACGCCTTAAGGACCAATGGTTAACGATGGCTCTAATGGGCGGTTTTGCTAGAATAGGCAATAATGAAATCACTGTTTTAGTAAATGATGCGGAAAAGGGTAGTGATATTGATCCACAAGAAGCTCAGCAAACTCTTGAAATAGCGGAAGCTAATTTGAGAAAAGCTGAAGGAAAGAGACAAATAATTGAGGCAAATCTAGCTCTCCGGCGAGCTAGGACAAGAGTAGAGGCTGTCAATGTGATTTCATAACAAGTTGGTGTGTTCAAATAATAAAAAGAAGTTCTGTTTCTAAATCCGATTTTGATTGGATTCTGTCGAGTGAATCCACTCAAGCAGAATCCAATTTTGATACAACGCAATTCAAAAAAAAAATGAAATTGAACTAGATTCAATAAAAAAAATCTCTAAAAATAGAAGAGGGTGGGACAAAAAACTTATTAGATGCCGGAGTCAATCGTATCTAATAAGTTCTACCTACTATTGGATTTGAACCAATGACTCCCGCCGTATGAAAGCAATACTCTAACCACTGAGTTAAGTAGGTCATTTATCATCCCAAAGAGAACCAAACGGAACCCATCCCATCGATGGATTATAAATATCATATTGCTTATAAGCAATAATAATCTAAGCAATACCACTCAACCACTCACAATTTTCGGATGTTGGATCATAGAATATTCATCTTGACAACAAATTATATACATGATAAAATATGCATCACAAGCACTAAGGGCTATAGCTCAGTTGGTAGAGCATCTCGTTTACACGCGCGCCAATGTTTTTCAGGGGAGTCCATCATACAATCCAAAAAATGGATTTTATTGAGAAATCGATGTCTTACTCCATAACTTTAAGAGAACAATAGCCTGACAAAGGGTTCGGTTCGATTTGAGTGCCCGTTTAGGTACCAAACAGACCCCCTGATTGATTTGAGATTGAGATATTGATAAGGTGAATACCAGTACATTCAATGCTAGGCATAATGAGTACAAGGCCCTCAAAAAATCTCTTTTCGTCCTATGAACTTGAAGGTGTATGAAGTTTCATATTGGATTTTTTAAGCCGAAGAATAGAGACTTGATTTAACTTAAAACGAGCTAGGCCAAAGGCAGACCTACGTCAAGATAACCCCACCCCTGAAACACTTTGGTAGTGCTTCTGATTCAGAATCCCAAATAATGAATCAGAGCACGTGGAGCCATCCCCCTTTCTTAATCTTATTTTTCTATCAAGAAAAAATATGGCGGATTGGCTGATATTTCTATCAGTTAATGAAAGAGCCCAATGCAAAAAAAATGCATGTTGGGTCCTTGAAACAGTTCAGATCATTTTGATAATAATAAGTTTGATCTGTTTTACCGAGAAAGTCTACGGTTCGAGTCCGTATAGCCCTATAAAATGAATAAAATCCAAATTTGAAATACAAAATTGTATAATTTTCATTTCTTCATTCTTGTTTGTTGCTTGGAACTGACCGGTTGGTTCATCCAAACCAAATTTGTCCTAGAAACTCACTCACAGGAATCGTTTAAAGCCGAACAGAAAACTGAAAGAAAAACGTATTTCAAGAGATCGAATCGATCCTTTTCCAATCGTGGATAAACAAACCAACCCTTCGTCATTAATCTTCGGGGGGAAATTCTATAGGAATTTTACTGTCCATAATCAAGGGGTTAAGCTAGCCAGACTCCTTTTTTTGGTATATCTAAAAACTAGACCTAGCGAAGCACACCAAAACAAAAAAAAGGGGGGATCGTCTTCTTTTTCTCTATTCAATCAAGAGAAAACCCCACCCTTATTTTCATAAATTTTCATAAACGGAATATACCAACACTCAAATTAAGATATTCGAAATCCTGAGATGGAAATACCTACCCATTTTCTTCCATTTGAATACTCGTTCTATTCTAAGAAATCACTAAGAAAAAAAAACGACAAAAAGACCGCCCGATTCTATTCCTAAAAAATAAAAATCTATAAATCGAATTTTTAGAAAAAAAAAATTTCAAATAATCAAAAGAAGAATTCGATTTTATTTTGAAGTCGCTTTCTTTAGCAAGAATCCTAGGCGAAAACAAGAAAATTTGTCTAAGCGTAACATATAGAGTTATACTAACTAAAGCAATTAAAAAAATGGAAATAAAAAATGAAATAGACTGGAAACTGGAAATAGGATCCCGGTCAAGCCAGTCGAGAAATCTTGAAATGAGACATGCCCCGCAATAATCAAAGGAGACTAGAAGATTTGGTCAACAAAAGAATTCATTTTATTTGAA